GATCTATTTTATTTGATTGATGGATCCAATATTATAATGAATTAAAAAAGAGAGTTAATGAATTAAAAAAGAGAGTGTTCTTATTCGAACCGCCTTGTGATCTTCAACCAATTATGTGCTTCAATATAATTACCTGGAGTAAGCGCTATAGCTTGTTTCCAATATTCAGCAGCTTGATCGGACCAAGCCTCCGCAATTTCAGAATCTCCCTGTCGAATGGCCTGTTCTCCCCGGCCGGAATAGGTGGGTCAATTCCTTCCCTTAGAACCGTACTTGAGAGTTTCCTACCTCATACGGCTCAGCAATCAATTCTTTTGGTGTCCCATCTTAATCTACCATATCTAACTGAATAAGATTTCTCGTAAATCTATCCCATTTTTTTTTTCTCGGGTTAACCAGAAGAGGTTAATTACATGAGTTTCAAACTCTAATTTTGATCAATAATCAGTTTTCTCTTTTCTCCCACCTTCAGAAGAACATAGGTATCTACCCCTATCGTTAGAATTTTCTGAAAGGTAACTATCTCGGTTTCATATAGAAATTTATATAGAATCTTTGAAAAGGACTTTCCTCCAGAAGAAAGAAAGGACTTACTATCTTTGGGATCTGATGCTACACCGCTGCTCAATACCTTAGTAGATCGACTCTATTACATAAGTTGATTCCTAACTTTTATCTCATATCATGACATAAGTAAGCAGTTCTTATTGTATCGGCTCCCAAACCTCGCTAATTGATCTTTACGGTGCTTCCTCCATCAATTAGATCCTTTATCCATAGAATCTAGTATATAGGCCATACCTATTTCTTCATATTTCGGCTCGTATGAAGTCTCTTTCTTTGCTACAGCTGATAAAAATCGTTGCTTTGGACGATGCATATGTAGAAAGCCTATTTTGTTTCTAGTATTTACTAGAAGATTTGATCTTTCTTTCCTTCTTTCTATAGTGGAGATAGTCGCACGTAATGACAGATCACAGCCATATTATTAAAAGCTTGTGGTAAGAATGGGTTTCGTTCGAGTGCCCGGAAATAATATTCCAAAGCCTTCGTATGTTCTCCGTTGCTTGTGTGGATAAGGCCTATGTTATAGAGTATATAACTTCGATCATAGGGATCAATTTCTGGTCGCGTAGCTTCATAATAATTTTGTAAAGCTTCCGCATAATTTCCTTCGGATTGAGCCGACATCCGTTACGGTCGTTCATTCTATTCAAAGAATCTCCGTTCCAGAACCGTACGTGAGATTTTCATCTCATACGGCTCCTCCCTTCTGTGCATAGTAATAAGGGAAATAATCCATGGAATCAAAAAAGATTGAAATATTTTTATTATGAACTGACAGGGGCTGGTGTTTTTACAAGAAATCTCTAGCCATCCTTCCTGCAAGAGGTCTGTCTTTTCTTAACACCAAGCGTGTTGGTGCTAGATAGAAATGGTAACTCCAACAATTTCTTTGTCCTCAACGCCCTCTATTTCCAGGAATTAGTCACTTCAACGATCTTCGATGGTTATACGGGTATCCAAAGTACGAACGAGATGGATGTTTGTTGTCCCAACCATTCTTGTTAGTCCCGATCCCGATAAGGAAAAGGAGTAATTTATAACAAAGTTTTCGTGTTGTTGATTCCTAGGTGTAGTGCTTCTTCCCCTATGCGGCCTATTGGTACTAGTGAAGTAGTATTGACCTGCAATACAGAACCTATAGGTTAACCTTTCGCTCAATACTAGAATCGACAATTGAAGCATCTGAGGCTGCATCAATCGGGGATACACGACAGAAGGAATTGTTCTATCTCCAAACTAACTTCACCTTCATCAAGCGTAGGTTTATTTCAAGAATCTTTTTTCTTTGTATCCCGAATCATGTCTCTTTCTCATAAGACTGAGGGCGGTAAATAAATAAAAAAAAAAAGAATCAAATCGCACCATCTCTGTAATAGGTAAATGCCTCCTTTTCTCCTGAAGTTGTCGGAATTATTCGTAATAAGATATTGGCTACAATTGAAGAGGTCTTATCAATAAAATTTCCATTTATCCGAGATCTAGGCATAGTTAACAGTCCATTCGATAATTCTTCTCATTCCCCCTCGAGGGAAAATGATCCCACAAACAAAGGAATCGTACAGTACGAAATCACATAAAAACAAACAGACTCATTCTAAAAAAAAAGGATGTGGACCTTCCACTCAAATTGTCCCTTTTGGACAGGGATAGATAGGAAATATTTGAATCCGATTGGATTTCATTCAAATTGAGTAGTATACCAATTATTACTATTTTATCTAAGTTGAGGAATCAAGGAATTTTTCCTACGGATTCTGAGAACTCGAGAAGTTTTTTTTTATCCCTCGAGCCTACGGAAGATCTTTCTTTGACGAAAAGTTTTCTATTTAGAATTTAATTGATCGGTCGTACCTGTATTGCAATAATATGAATGACTCGCTATTCACTCGGTTTCTGGGTCATAATCATAAGATTATGTAGGAGAGATGGCCGA